AAAAAAAAAAAAAAGATTTTTTTTGGTCTAGGTAGGATGGGAACATGAAGCAATAGTTCAATTCCAAAATTGGGCCATTCAAGGTATGCCCGCCCTGCTCATATTGCAGTTTATTAGTTACTTAGAGAAACTTTCATCCCCAGATCAATGAAATTTGGATGCCTACATGATGCATTCTGGGTTGAAAGAAGGAGGGAGTTCTTGGTACTAATTCTATCACTGGGATTAAAACTCCTAAGACTGGTGCAAAAATAGTAACAACGAATTGCTCTAGACCTATTTGGCTTTGTACCTATGCTATCTTATATAGTATCCTGTATTGTAAGAGGATCCTTTTGTTGATTGGGTATAATTCATGATCCCCATCGAATTTCATTCGTATGGAAGATCTCAATTTCAATATCCGTGTTTGCCTGGATCTCATCAACAAACAATAAAGTTCAATACAGAACAGACGTATTTTCTTTGGACCCAATTGTTTTTATTTTGCATTTTGCTCCAATGAATAATTGGAAATCAATGTATCGATTGTAGACGAGAGTCATACATTTCATTCACTCTCTTTTTTGGAATTTATGGAAGGATTTCTGAAGCAAATCAAAACATGTAGAAACTTAACCATGCCTATTGTATTGTTATTATTCCATTTCAGTTAGAACAGCGGTTCGGGTTCGGTGAAAAATCTCTGTCATGCCTTAGATATCCACAATATCCACGACTTCCCCTGGTGACATCCGTTCGGTCTATTCGGTGTATCTGATAGATACGGGCAGATCATACTACTTCAATTTCAATTATGATTTTTTCAATCAGATGTCAGATGAAAGAATAAAGACCTTCATCTTACCTTGGGTGTGTCCTTTTCTATATGAAAACAAATGAATTTCTCGATCCATCTATCTGGTCTATCTGGTTTAAACCATTGATGATTCAATGGGAAAAGAAACATAGATTTATCTTATGAGAATCCAATCAATTCTCGTCTCTTTAATCAGTGAGAGATATCTACTCAAAATTTTTTGCTAAGCGACTTCTTTTACGGGGAAACTCATTTCCAGTAATGATTCGAAGTAGGAGATTCTTTTGTTTATGTGAAACCATTTATATTATAATGAATCCTTATGAAGTCTTGGTACTCGCAGAAGTTTGAGATCTATTCTATCGAGTCGCTTCCCGCCTTTTCGGGTCATTGGAATAGCCTTTTTTGGTTAATGATTCATTCTGTTCCGGTATTGGGAATCTAATCAAAGACCCTTCTTTAGTTTAGTTTAGTTGTTCGAAAAAGAATTGGACCCTTCATTGGATATTGGATTCTTCATTCATGACTGATCGTCCCGAACAATCATCTTTTGAAGATGTAAAGAAGTGTTAAAACACTCGTTTATTCGTGTTTCTTATTTTCTTATAAATATAAATAGAAATGTGTTTCATTCCCTATCCTTTCATAATAATAAAAAAAAAAATATGGAATACTATGTACTGATTGAACCAATGACTATTCATGATTCTATATTGAATCAATTCCATACCGGTTCCGAATTAGAAGAATGTTATGGTAAAACTTCGTTTGAAACGATGTGGTAGAAAGCAACGTGCGACTTGAACGACATGATCGGATGTGGACTCTTACATCCACCATTTTCTATATGAATGAAGATGCTCTTGGCTCGACATATTTTGTTCTGTTCCACGAAGACCCCAATTTCTATTGTTTTGGGTTATAAATAGTACATGATGGAGCTCGAGCAGAAAGTATTGATTCATTTATCAGGGGGCAGGATCTAGGGTTAGTGTCAATCAATAAGTTGGAACGACTTCGTAAGTATATCTTCGATATAGAAAGATGGAAAGGGTCCATTTCGAACAAGTTTCAAATCGAAAAGTTAAATTTCGAATTTGTCGCAATTAGTAAAACTATTTCGATCAAAAGTGTATCACAGGGGAATCAATCGTTCGTATGATTCTTCGACGTAAAGAAATACAAAAAGGTATGTTGCTACCATTTTGAAACGATTAAGGATCACCGAAGTAATGTCTAAACCCAATGATTCAAAGCAAAGATAAGGGATCCCAGAACAAGGAAACACCATTTTCAATTGTCTCAACAACTGGATCAGAATGAGGAATCAAAATGGATTCTAGATGAGACAAACAAAAGAGGTTAGAGACGGCTCAATAAATGTCTAAGGATTTCCCTTTGAGTTCTTTAAGAATTACCCAACTTGAGTGATGAGTACGAATGATATTTCTTTTTTTTTAGCAAGGAAGTACGAAAAAAGACGACTCCAATCATAGATCTCATGGATCCATTTGGCATCTATCTATATACAGAACAGAAATTCGAATCATTCTTTCTCGAGCCGTACGAGGAGAAAACCTCCTATACGTTTCTGGGGGGGGGTATTATTCATCTATCCCAATGAGCCATCTATCGAATCGTTGCAATTGATGTTAGATCCCGAAGAGAAGGAAGAGATCTTTGTAAAGTGGGTTTTTACGATCCGATAAAGAATCAAACTTATTCAAATGTTCCTGCTATTCTATATTTCCTTGAAAAGGGAGCTCAACCTACAGGAACTGTTCATGATATTTCAAAGAAGGCGGAGGTATTTAAGGAACTTCGAGTTAATCAAACAAAATAAAATGAATGAAATCAAAAGGGCGACCAGTATCTACCTTTGTGTAATTCTTTCTCCAACATTCCCTTTTTTCTTGCTCCCTATTCACTATTGCTCCCATATGGTCTCATATAACGATAAAGAATCTCTTGATATGAGATATGAGACGTATAGAAAAAGGATCGAGTGAATAGATTGAATAGATGAAATAACTGGATCTATGAAATTATGGGATTACCATCAATCAGGTGGTTTTCGTTGGGACTGAACCAACAAACAAAAACAAGGGGTTAATCTTGCTTATTGCACCTCTAGTGAATAAACCCGAGATCTTTTTTCCTTCTTCTTTCTTATTTATTTTATTGCTCCATCCACACTTCATTTCTTATCTATGTAGTGCCAATCCAACACAACGCCTTATTTTTCTTTTTTATTATTATTTGTTTTTCTAGCATTCAATTCATATTGACAATAGTTTATCGATCAAATATAATTTGATCGTAGATAAATGGATCTATTTATCTTGGTCCCATAAGTACTTCACATAAACGATCGGTTGGCCGGACCCACTGTAACACAAGAAGTATCTTCTTAATTAATAAAAAATGGATAAAAGGTTAATGTGGTTTATCCATTTTTATATCTATCTATACTTGTCTGGGAATCCACTGTATTTTAATCAGATCTGATCTGTTCAGTTTAATGTTCATAATCGATCATCAGATCTTTCTTTTACACTTGCTGCTAGTTCCATGTTTTGACTGGGTGGAGCAATCCAATTTATTGTTTTATTCCGATCGTATCTACACATGTATCCGGGTTGCTAACTCAACGGTAGAGTACTCGGCTTTTAAGTGCGGCTATGATCTTTTACACATTTGGATGAAACAACGGATTCGTCCATACCATTGGTAGAGTTTGTAAGACCACGACTGATCCTGAAAGGGAATGAATGGAAAAAACAGCATGTCGTATCAATGGATAACTCTGAGAATATCTCATCCTTACTGGATCAGTACAAAATGTTGTTTTGATTCTTTGAACGGAACAAAATTCATTCAAAGTTGGGTCGAGTGAATAAATGGATAGAGCCATATGGCTCCAATTATAGGGAAACTCAAAGCAACGAGCTTCTGTTCGATTCTTAATTTGAATGATTACCCGATCTAATTAGACGTTAAAAATATATTAGTACCGGATGCGGGAAAGGGTTCTCCTGTGAATGGATCATCGATCCCTTTTTTAATGAATCCTAACTATTGACTATGAACTATTAGTTACTGGATTGGAGACGAATGTGTAGAAGAAACGGTGTACTGATAAAGAAAAAATGCATTCCAAAGTCAGAAGAGCGATCGGGTTGCAAAAATAAAGGATTTTTAACCATCTTTTGTAACTATACCAAACACGAACGAATTGGATGGAAAAAGGGAGGATCCGTTGATTAGTCTCCCCGTCTCCGGGGCATTCATTTTTACTATAAGACTTTTATTTTACTTTGTTCCGACCCATATCGCACTATGTATCATTTGATAACCCAAGAAATCTCCCCAGCCTGTGATTCAAGTAGAATTTCAAATGGAGGAATTACAAGGATATTTAGGAATAGATAAATCTTGTCAACAACGTTTCCTATATCCGCTTCTGTTTCAGGAGTCTATCTACGCACTTGCTCATGATCATGGTTTAAATGGATCAATTCTTTACGAACCCATAGAAAATTTAGGTTATGACAATAAACCCAGTTTACTAATTGTGAAACGTTTAATTATTCGAATGCATCAACAGAATCTTTTTTTTATTCTTGTTAATGGTTCTAACCAAAATCGATTCGTTGGGCACAACAGGAGTTTTTATTCTCAAATGATATCCGAGGGTTTTGCAGGAATTGTGGAAATTCCACTCTCGATGAGATTAGCATCTTCCCTAGAACAAATAGCTAAATCTCATAATTTACGATCTATTCATTCAATATTTCCATTTTTAGAGGACAAATTCTCACATTTAAATCATGTGTCAGATATACTAATACCCCACCCCGTACATCTGGAAATTTTGGTTCAAACTCTTCGCCGCTGGATACAAGACGCTCCTTCTTTGCATTTATTGCGATTCTTTCTCCACGGGCATCCTAATTGGAATAGTCTCATTACTCCAAAAAAATCCATTTCTCTTTTTTCAAAAGAGAATCCAAGATTTTTCTTGTTCCTATATAATTCTTATGTATATGAATACGAATCCATCTTAGTTTTCCTCCATAAACAATCTTCTCATTTACGATCAATCTCTTCTGGAGCCTTTCTTGAGCGAACAAATTTCTATGGAAAAACAGAGCATCTTCTAGTAGTGCTTCGTAATGATTTTCAAAAGACCTTATGGTTA